TATTATGATAATCATCCGCGCCTGAAACGTATTTTGATGCCCGAAAGTTGGATAGGATGGCCTTTACGTAAGGATTATATTGCCCCAAATTTCTATGAAATACAAGATGCTCTTTGAATGATAAGAAATTAATCTTTCTTCACTTCTATGATTCCAGGTACTCGAGGAATATTTTTACATTTTGTTCAAGATCAAACAGAGTCATTGGACTTTCATTCATATTATAGATGCGCGAAATAAAACAAAATAGGGTTTCATTGATATTCCCTAAAAATTGGGAAGATTTTTTTTTTTCAGATGAGCTGGTAAAATGAACCAAAAGAGTTCTTTATCATGAACTTTGTACCGCGCACATCATTTAGAAGGGTTCTAGAAAGTCACGTAGAGGGAAATAAAGAAATAGAAAATGCAAAAAAAAAAATGAAAAGAAATGAAAGGGTTTTGGATTCTATTTGTACTGTATCTATCTGAAATGATTTTTTCTATTCCCACTGTTTTACTCTTTTAGACTTTGGGGTTTTCAACCAACTAAAAAAACTTCACTTTTCGGATATGTATGAAGTATTAACATTCTTTTTGAATGAAAGAAAGCACCCTACGAGCAAACAAAAAAGAAGAGGAAACATAATCTAATTTTTTCTTTAACCTATATATTATATGGATTCTATCTATTTTAGAATATTGTATTCTTTACTCATCTACAAAAAATTGGGGCATATCTTTAGACAACCAAAGGGGTATATCGCTAGAGACAAAAATAGATACGTATATATCATGATCTATATCGATTAATTTGTATGAGTATACATTATTATATTATATTATATTAACCACATGTCAGGAACCAGATTTGAACTGGTGACACGAGGATTTTCAGTCCTCTGCTCTACCAACTGAGCTATCCCGACTCTTCCCGGTGCATCATTTCCATATTACTACTACTAAATACTACTAAAAGAAAGGGCGCTTAGGCTATGTCAATTCAATTAAATAGACTAAAAAGCATTACAAAGTCTTACGCAGGCCCTTGAATTTTTTGGATCTTCAAAAATAATACTTTTTTTTTTAGTTAATTTGAATTCAAAATAACGATATGGACTGTGAATATTTCAAATAGGAATTCCTTGCTCATAGATGTTCATTTGAGCGTATATCTTATATATAATATATAAGATATATAAGAAGACTTGTGAAAAGAGAGAAACATTTCTCTGCCGATTTTTTTTTTTTTGTTTGTGAAAGAGTGAATGAGAAACGTAGCTAATTTTGAACCGCTGAAAAAAAAGGGGGGGGATAAAAAGATAGTTAGAAAGGAAAACCGATCTTTTTTGGGGATAGAGGGACTTGAACCCTCACGATTTCTAAAGTCGACGGATTTTCCTCTTACTATAAATTTCATTGTTGTCGGTATTGACATGTAGAACGGGACTCTATCTTTACTCTCGTCCAATAAGTTAGTTCTTCAAAAGAACTATCAGACCATAGAGTGACTGATTTGATCGGCGAATATTCGATTCTTCCTTCCATTTGGAATCGATTCACAATCCATTTTCAATTTTTCATATACATATAAAATAAAAAATGGATTAGGATCTCATTAATTTTTGCTATTTCAGTACAAATACGTACGTATATAGGTTCATCCTTTCCGGAGTTTCGATAGAAAGATTCCTCGACCAACGCAGTCAACCCTATTCGTTAGAACAGCTTCCATTGAGTCTCTGCACCTATCCTTTTTTTTTTCTTTCTGAACCACCTTTTTATGAAAACAGGATTTGGCTCAGGATTGCCCATTTTTAATTCCAGGGTTTCTCTGAATTTGAAAGTTCTCACTTAGTAGGTTTCCATACCAAGGCTCAATCCAATCAAGTCCGTAGCGTCTACCAATTTCGCCATATCCCCCTTTTTCTAGGATCTCTTTGGGATGCCATCTCCTTCTTTCTTTCATTTATGCTGGAGCCATCAAATTCTTTAGATGAAAATTCCTATATAGAAAATATAAAAAATATAGGGGTCTCCTCCTATTTGTTTGTGCTTTTTTTTTGTCTATATTCTTTCATCTCTACTATATTCTTTCATCTCTATCAGAGGACCGGCATTTGTTGCAATCAGAAATGATTCTATCATTGATGTATCTGCAATTCAATATGGATGGATATATACCACATATATCCCTCTTTTCCTCTCCATTTTTACGAGATATTTAGAATACTTGAAGGGTCAATTCTTTTTTTTTATCCCCTACTTTTTCGAATTAAACCAGAGGAATGTTTCATTTTGATCTGTATCCTTATCTTTTCCTTAGGGCTGGCCCACTATAACATTATAATTAGAATCTAATTCTTTTACTAAAATACTAAAAGTATACCTAATCCATAGAATATATAACTTTATTTATTTTTTTTTTTTTTTTTTTATATTAGAAAATTTTGAATTTCATTGTTCTCTCATATTAATATATTAATTTTATGTTATGTAATTTTTAAAATTTTATTTATTTTATATATAAATAGAATTATATATTCTTATTCATTCTATTTAATTCTATTCCATTCTTTCTATATGCATATCTATATTCATTATGAATTATGAATAGTTAACTAGGATCCCACTATTCTATTTTATGAAATTCCTGTGGACAACACAAATTTGTGTTGTTATCTAAGCCTGCTTAGCTCAGAGGTTAGAGCATCGCATTTGTAATGCGATGGTCATCGGTTCGATTCCGATAGTAGGCTTTTCTTTCGTTAGGTCAACTTTTTTTTTTTTACTTTTACATTTTTACACAATGAATAATGTCTCCTTGAAATCTTATTGAAAAGACTTTTCCCTCGTCTGGTCACTGATCTATATCTATTATCGTGTAAGAACTCCCAACTATGAAAAAAAAAACTGATTGGAGCAATGAGATCTCTCCCGAACAAATTAGGAAAAGTATCCCTAAACTCTTACTATATATTTACTATATATAATATATAAAATATACAAAAAAGTCTGGATATTGATACAATTCATCTCATTTTTTTTTTCTTTTTTGTTGTAGTCTACTTCAGTAGATGTCGCTTTGTTTATCGTTTAGTTCAGTCTTAATTTAGGTTTATTCTATAATTCTATAAAATAAATTTGATAAAAAAATAAAGGAGTATTTATGTCTCGTTACCGAGGGCCTCGTTTTAAAAAAATACGCCGTCTGGGAGCTTTACCGGGACTTACTAGTAAAAGTCCTACATCCGGAAGTGATCCTCGAAACCAATCGCGTTCCGGGAAAAGATCTCAATATCGTATTCGTCTAGAAGAAAAACAAAAATTGCGTTTTCATTATGGTCTGACAGAGCGACAATTGCTTAAATATGTTCGTATCGCTGGAAAAGCCAAAGGTTCAACAGGTCAGGTTTTACTACAATTACTTGAAATGCGTTTGGATAATATACTTTTTCGATTAGGTATGGCTTCGACCATTCCAGGAGCCCGACAATTAGTTAACCATAGGCATATTTTAGTTAATGGTCGTATAGTGGATATACCAAGTTACCGCTGCAAACCCCGAGATATTATTACGACAAGAGATGAACAAAAATCCATAGCTCTGATTCAAAATTCTCTTGATTCATTCCCACATGAGGAATTGCCAAAACATTTGACTCTTCACTCATCCCAATATAAAGGATTAGTCAATCAAATAATAGATAGTAAGTGGGTTGGTTTAAAAATCAATGAGTTGCTAGTCGTAGAATATTATTCTCGTCAGACTTGAACCTAACTAAAACAACAAGGAACAGGGGTTCGGGTGCTCCTCCCTTTTTCGTCGAAGTAAATTGACTTTACTTTAGATGAGAGACTTGATCCGGATTTTTTCCTATCCCATTTAGGTATCAAAAGTGGATCGGGGTCAATTTTCATGCCTTGGCTACCCTTTACCTGTATTTTTGTACTACAGCAATTAGGAATAGCAAATCTATATCAAAGAAAGGTTTAACTGTTAGAATAATAGTATCTATTCGTATTTGATACATTGCGGTTTGTAACGTTCGTAAATTAGATTAGGTGAAGGTACGGAAAGAGAGGGATTCGAACCCTCGGTAAACAAAAGCCTACATAGCAGTTCCAATGCTACGCCTTCAACCACTCGGCCATCTCTCCTACAAAATATTATGATTAAGACCCAGAAAACGAGTGAATATCGAGTCATTTCATTTATAGTATTGCAGTAAGTATAGGTATGGTCAATCAATTATAGAAAAAAAAGAAGGATCTTCTTTCGGGGTTCGGGAGATATAAAGGGATATTTTTTTATTGTGAAAACCCATTAAAAACAAAATGAAAAAGAAAAGATATATCTATTCGTGTTTGTTTTGTCAAGACGACGATACGTCTTTTTCTGATATTTATACTGGTACCAGATTAAACACTGAATTGTAACGAATCCCCTGATGGATCTATAGTTTTTTTATATGATTACATTTAGACATGGTTATATTTATACTTAACTATGGTTCCATAGGAATTAAAAAACCCCCTTCCCGTTTAAGATTTATCAACAACAACTCCTTACCCCATGGATCTATTACAATTCCCTGAATTAAACCATGGATTTCTATATTTTGATTGTGTATACACGCTATGCACACTAAAGAAGGTTGTTCTATTTTAATCATAGAATGATTATTTTCCTCCTTGGATCTTAATCCAATCAAAACAAACTTCTCGAGTTATCATAATCTGTATGACAAATTGCTCGATTCTTCAACTTCGATGAAATTGAAATAGTAAGAATTCAGTTCATTGGTATACGAATACATTTGATTTGGGTGAAATCCAACCGGATTCAAATATTTCCTATTGATTCCTGTCACAAAGGAACAACTTTAGTGGAAGGTCCACATCTTTTTTTTTTAGAATGAGTCTTTTTTTATGTTATTTCGTACTGTACAATTCCTTTGTTTGTGGGATTCTTTTCCCGCGAGAGGTAATGAGAAGAATTATCGAATGGATTGTTAACT